AGTCGGCGAGAAAATTACTCGTTTAATTGAGTATGCTACCAATAAACTTTTACCGCTTATTATAGTATGTGCTTCTGGCGGAGCTCGGATGCAAGAAGGAAGTTTGAGCTTGATGCAAATGGCTAAAATATCTTCTGCTTTATATCATTATCAAGCAACTAAAAAGTTATTATATGTATCCATTCTGACATCACCTACTACCGGCGGGGTGACAGCGAGTTTTGGTATGTTAGGGGATATCATTATTGCCGAACCTAATGCCTACATTGCATTTGCGGGTAAAAGAGTAATTGAACAAACACTGAATGAGACAATACCTGAAGGTTCACAAGAAGCTGAACCTTTATTTGAGAAGGGCTTATTTGATCTAATGGTACCGCGTAATATTTTAAAAGGTGTTCTTAGTGAATTATTGCAGCTCCATAATTTTTTTCCTTTTAATAAAAATGAAATTAAGTAGATTATTCACTTAATTGATTTGATTTCTGTCACCAAATCCAATAAAAAATTGATTTGGTGACAGAAAGTTTCATTGTAGTAAAAAAGAATGCAAATCCTTTTTTGTTTGAATAATTTTTTATTTTATTTATATTATGATATATTATGAATTGATTGATTGCTTTACTAATCAACAAGAGAAATTCCTTGAAATTAGGTAAACAGATGAAAACTAACTTCATGTTTCCCCTCCCTCTGACATATATCTTTTTCTTTTATCATATGTATAATGTATGTATAATAATTATAACTAATATTTCTAATTTATAATAAACTAATAAAAATTTAGTAAAAATAAAATATAAAAATAACAGGTACAAATATTCAATCGAGGTATTCCTTCTATGACATTTTTAAATAACTTTCCCTCTATTTTTGTGCCTTTCGTGGGCTTAGTATTTCCGGCAATTGCAATGGCTTCTTTATTTCTTCATATTCAAAAAAACAAAATTTTGTAGATCCGATCAAAAGTCCAAATTTTATCAATTTTGTTTTTTCACGACTTACACTTCGATCATAGCACGGATATCTATATGGGTAAATTCATTTAAATCGTTATTGGAAAATGGATTGGGATCAGATCAAGAGCTTCTTTTTTAAATGTAAAGTTCATGTATTTATATGTATGTAACTATCTATTAGGATGATTTTCCATATAACCAATTCAATTGTAATGAATTACTCCTAAAGATTCACAACACACAAGAATTGCACTAGTTGATGAGAGTTACTTTGGAAAAAAGAGTCAATTTAAATTCCTTTGAGTTAAGTTATCCTATCAATTCCAATAAAATGCAACTAAATTTAGTATGGGTTGGCGATCAGAACGTATATGGATAGAACTTATAGTGGGATCTCGAAAAATAAGTAATTTCTTTTGGGCCTTTATTCTTTTTTTAGGTTCATTAGGATTCTTATTGGTCGGAATTTCGAGCTATTTTGGTATGAATTGGATATCTTCATTTCCATCTCAACAAATCCTTTTTTTTCCACAAGGAATCGTGATGTCTTTCTATGGGATCGCGGGTCTCTTTATTAGTTCCTATTTGTGGTGTACAATTTGGTGGAATGTAGGCAGCGGTTATGATAGATTTGATAGAAAAGAGGGATTAGTTTGTATTTTTCGTTGGGGATTTCCTGGAAAGAATCGTCGTATCTTCCTCAGATTTCTTATGAAAGACATTCAATCTATCAGAATAGAAGTGAAAGGGGGTATTTATACTCGTCGTGTACTTTATATGGAAATAAGAGGTCAGGGATCTATACCCTTGACTCATACTGATGATAATTGGACTCCGCGAGAAATGGAACAAAAAGCTGCCGAATTGGCTTATTTTTTGCGTGTCCCAATGGAAGTTTTTTAATATGAACAAACTTATTATTATAAGACAAACTTATTATTATAAGGAGGAAATCACTTAAGAAGTCTTTGTCTTTTTTTTTTACTTTTTATTTGATTTTCAATATTTGGAATTGATATGTTAGATACAGATAGATCCTATCTTATCACTTATCAATTCTTTATCCTTTCTTTCATAAATATATGCTTATTTTTCTTTAGATCCTTCCTTTTTCGTTCTTGGCCGATTATTAGGTCGATAATAGTAATAAAATTTCATTCTTGTTTTTCTACTCATTGTGAATCATCAAAAAAAAATGACAAAAAAGAAAGCATTCATTCCCTTTCTATATCTTGCATCTATAGTACTTTTGCCCTGGTGGATCTCTCTCTCATTTAATCAAAGTCTGAAATCTTGGGTTACAAATTGGTGGAATACTAGACAATCCGAAACTTTATTAAATCATATTCAAGAAAGAAATATTCTAGAAAAATTTTTAGAATTAGAAGAACTCTTGCTGTTGGACGAAATGATAAATGAAAACCCAGAAAGACAACTTCATATCGGAATTCATAAAGAAACAATCCAGTTGATCAAGATATACAATGAAGATCGTATCCATATGATTTTGCACTTATCGACAAATATAATCGCTTTCATCATTCTAAGTGGTTATTATATTCTGGGTAATCAAGAACTTTTTCTTCTTAATTCGTGGGTTCAAGAATTCATATATAATTTAAGCGACACAATCAAGGCTTTTTCTATTCTTTTATTAACCGATTTATGTATAGGATTTCATTCACCTGACGGATGGGAACTTGTGATTGGCTCTGTCTACAAAGATTTTGGATTTTCTCATAATGATCAAATTATATCTGGTCTTGTTTCCACGTTTCCAGTCATTATAGATACAATTTTTAAATATTGGATTTTCCAATATTTAAATCGCGTATCTCCGTCACTTGTAGTAATTTATCATTCAATGAATGACTGAAAAAGAATCCACTAATACAATTATAAAGCTTTCCAAATCATATTACCCATCGAGGGTATTCGCTCTATTTTCGTTGAAGTCAAATTTTCTGGAAAATGATTTCCAGTAAATAGCAGATTCTTGGATAGGGAACTCTACTAGCGACCTACCTAATTTTATTGTAAAACTTTTAGGGATCAATGATTAGACCATGCAAACGCAAACTCAAAAGACTTTTTCTTGGATAAAGGAAGAGATTACTCGATCTATTTCCATATTGTTCATAATATATATAATTACTGGAGCATCCATTTCAAGTGCATATCCCATTTTTGCACAGCAAGGTTATGAAAATCCACGAGAAGCTACTGGGCGTATTGTATGTGCCAATTGCCATTTAGCCAACAAGCCCGTGGATATTGAGGTTCCGCAAGCGGTACTTCCTGATACTGTATTTGAAGCAGTTGTGCGAATTCCCTATGATATGCAACTGAAACAAGTTCTTGCTAATGGTAAGAAAGGATCTTTGAATGTGGGGGCTGTTCTTATTTTACCCGAGGGGTTTGAATTAGCTCCCTCCGATCGTATTTCGCCCGAGATGAAAGAAAAGATAGGCAAGCTATCTTTTCAGAGTTATCGCCCCAATAAAAAAAATATTCTTGTAATAGGTCCTGTTCCCGGTCAGAAATATAGTGAAATAACCTTTCCTATCCTTTCCCCCGACCCTGCTACTAATAAAGATGTTCACTTCTTAAAATATCCGATATATGTAGGCGGAAACCGGGGAAGGGGTCAGATTTACCCTGATGGGAGCAAGAGTAACAATACAGTGTATAATGCTACAGCAGGAGGTATAGTAAGCAAAATCATACGAAAAGAAAAAGGCGGGTACGAAATAACCATAACGGATCCATCTGATGGGCGTCAAGTTGTTGATATTATTCCTCCAGGACCAGAACTTCTTGTTTCAGAGGGTGAATCTATAAAACTTGATCAACCATTAACAAGTAATCCGAATGTGGGTGGATTTGGTCAGGGGGATGCAGAAATAGTACTTCAAGATCCATTACGTGTCCAAGGCCTTTTGTTCTTCTTCGCATCTGTTATTTTGGCACAAATCTTTTTGGTTCTTAAAAAGAAACAGTTTGAAAAAGTTCAATTGTCAAAAATGAATTTTTAGATACTCTGCATATTTATCAACTGTTTTTTTTTTTTCTTATATTTTTTTTTAATTCGTATGTACTGTCTTTTTAGCTTTCTAGCCATAGTATTTTAAAATTCAATTGGGAAGAACACTATTGTATTGGATTGACTTTAGGAATCAAAATTGGAAAAATATTTTTATGTCACTATATGTAAAAATCAATCTTTTCTATTCGAATCGAATAGAATCGAATAGAATCCAATTCCCTTAGATAATAAAAATAAGATACATAAGCGGGGAATAGAAAGACAAGTATGAATGGGGGAACACAATGAATTCTAGTTCTCTAGTTCTAGGGAGGATGATTTGTCTTCCTTCCTTGAGCTTGAGTTTGACACAAGAAAAGGATTTGAAAATCCTTTTCTTGTGTCAAACTCATAAGGACTCTGATTTATGATTATTGATTCCATTTGGAAAATCTTTCTATTCTTACGTTTAGATTTTGGATAGGGTTCTTGTATTATCCTTTTTTTATTGAATTGATTTTATTGAATTATGTAAGTAGACAAATCAAAAAGATAAGGGAAATTGATTGAGCAAAAAGAACTTATTTAATGAACTTATTAAAAAAATTGTACTTTTATGATTGTACTCTTATTATATACTCAAATTCAATCAATGTAACTTTTTTTAATTATCATCAAAAAACGAAAGAGATTTGTTTGAAATAACAAACAAAGTCATTTATCTTGTCATAGAATTTAGAAATAATTAGGAAAATCTTATGATTATTATGAACTCAACGGGGACCCTCTCGAATCAGACAAAGAAAGAAAGGACAGGTCCCGTTGAGTTCTTACGCTTTCATTTTACAAGTCAGTTCATCTGATTCTTAAAGGGATGAACCCAATCCGGAATATGAACCATAAAAGAAAATACCTATTAAACTAATCAAAGCAATACCAGTTACAGTACCTATTATCCAAAGAGGAATCCTTCCTGTAGTATCGGCCATTTACCCGGCTGCCCTCCACATTTCATC